GCTAGTGTAGCTTAATACAAAGCATAGCACTGAAGATGCTAAGATGAGTCCTAAAAAACTCCACGTGCACAAAGGCATGGTCCCGACCTTATAATCAGCTCTAACTCGACTTACACATGCAAGTCTCCGCAACCCAGTGAGTAAGCCCTTAATCCCCTGCCCGGGGACGAGGAGCGGGCATCAGGCACAAAATTTTGCCCAAGACGCCTGGCCTAGCCACACCCCCAAGGGAATTCAGCAGTGATAAACATTAAGCCATAAGTGAAAACTTGACTCAGTCAGTGTTAAGAGGGCCGGTAAAACTCGTGCCAGCCACCGCGGTTAGACGAGAGGCCCTAGTTGACTATATACGGCGTAAAGGGTGGTTAAGGATTTATTAAAATAAAGCCAAATGGCCCTTTGGCCGTCATACGCTTCTAGGTGTCCGAAGCCCTTACACGAAAGTAGCTTTAATAAAATACCTGACCCCACGAAAGCTGAGAAACAAACTGGGATTAGATACCCCACTATGCTCAGCTGTAAACTTAGACATTCAAATACAATCAAATGTCCGCCAGGGTACTACGAGCATTAGCTTAAAACCCAAAGGACCTGACGGTGTCTCAGACCCCCCTAGAGGAGCCTGTTCTAGAACCGATAACCCCCGTTAAACCTCACCACTCCTAGTCACCCCAGCCTATATACCGCCGTCGTCAGCTTACCCTGTGAAGGCAACAAAAGTAAGCAAAATGGACATAACCCAGAACGTCAGGTCGAGGTGTAGCGCATGAAGTGGGAAGAAATGGGCTACATTTTCTGCAACAGAATATTACGAACATGCACTATGAAATAATGCTTGAAGGAGGATTTAGTAGTAAAAAGGAAATAGAGTGTCCCTTTGAACCCGGCTCTGAGACGCGTACACACCGCCCGTCACTCTCCCCTGTCAAAACGCACTAAAAATATATAATTAACTAGCACCGACAAGGGGAGGCAAGTCGTAACACGGTAAGTGTACCGGAAGGTGCACTTGGAACAAACCCAGGATATGGCTGAGTTAGTCAAGCATCTCACTTACACCGAGAAGACATCCATGCAAACTGGATTATCCTGAGCCAAACAGCTAGCTTACACACCAACATAACCAAAATACATAAATAAAATAAAATAGACCAAACACCAAAAATTAAATCATTCTTTTACCTGAGTATGGGAGACAGAAAAGGTTCAACCAAAAGCAATAGAAATAGTACCGCAAGGGAAAGCTGAAAGAGAAATGAAATAATCCATATAAGCACCAAAAAGCAAAGATTAAACCTTGTACCTTTTGCATCATGATTTAGCTAGTAAAAATCAAGCAAAGTGACCTTTAGTTTGAAACCCCGAAACCAAGTGAGCTACCCCGAGGCAGCCTATTAGGGCCAACCCGTCTCTGTGGCAAAAGAGTGGGAAGAACTCCGGGTAGAAGTGATAGACCTACCGAACCTGGTGATAGCTGGTTACCTAAGAAATGAATAGAAGTTCAGCCTCATGCACCTCAAACCAAACAAATCAAGACACTAAGAGAAACACATGAGAGTTAGTTGAAAGGGGTACAGCCCTTTTAACAAAGGACACAACCTTGCTCAGAAGGATAAAGATCACAATATACAAAACACACTGTTCTAGTGGGCCTAAAAGCAGCCATCTAAACAGAAAGCGTTAAAGCTCAGACAGAAAAAAGTTTATTATCCTGATAAAACATCTTATTCCCCTGAATATTATTAGGCCAATCCATGCCAACATGGAAGAAATTATGCTAAAATGAGTAACAAGAAGACCCACTCTTCTCCTAGCGCAAGTGTAAACCAAACCGGACCAACCATTGGTAATTAACGAACTCAAACAAAGAGAGCAATGTGAACAACAAAAAAAACAAGAAAAATACACAGCCCTAAATCGTTATCCCCACACTGGAGCGCCACTATTAAAGGAAAGACTAAAAGAAAAGGAAGGAACTCGGCAAACACAAGCCTCGCCTGTTTACCAAAAACATCGCCTCCTGCAACACGACCAAGTATAGGAGGTCCAGCCTGCCCAGTGACTACAAGTTCAACGGCCGCGGTATTTTGACCGTGCAAAGGTAGCGCAATCACTTGTCTTTTAAATAAAGACCTGTATGAATGGCTAAACGAGGGCTTAACTGTCTCCCTTTTCAAGTCAGTGAAATTGATCTGCCCGTGCAGAAGCGGACATATAAATACAAGACGAGAAGACCCTTTGGAGCTTAAGGTACAAGACTCAACCATGTCAAGCAACTCCTTAAAAAGCAAAAACTTTGTGGAATTTGAGATTTTACCTTCGGTTGGGGCGACCACGGAGGAAAAAAAAGCCTCCAAGTGGATTGGGATAGACTTCCTAAAACCAAGAAAGACATTTCTAAGCCACAGAACATCTGACCAAACATGATCCGGCCACCAAGACCGATCAACGAACCAAGTTACCCTAGGGATAACAGCGCAATCCTCTCCCAGAGTCCATATCGACGAGGGGGTTTACGACCTCGATGTTGGATCAGGACATCCTAATGGTGCAGCCGCTATTAAGGGTTCGTTTGTTCAACGATTAAAGTCCTACGTGATCTGAGTTCAGACCGGAGCAATCCAGGTCAGTTTCTATCTGTAACGCTACTTTTCCTAGTACGAAAGGATCGGAAAAAGGGGGCCCATACCCAAAGCATGCCCCACCCCTAATTTATGAAAACAAATAAATAAAATAAAGGGAGAGCTAAAACCAGCTAGCCAAAATAAGGATATACTGGGGTGGCAGAGCATGGTTAATTGCGAAAGGCCTAAGCCCTTTTACCCAGAGGTTCAAATCCTCTCCCCAGTTTATGCTAAACACCATCATAACACACCTAATTAACCCCTTAGCCTACATCGTACCCGTCCTATTAGCAGTTGCCTTCCTAACATTAATTGAACGAAAAGTACTTGGATATATACAATTGCGAAAAGGACCTAACGTAGTAGGACCTTATGGATTATTACAGCCTATTGCAGATGGGGTCAAACTATTTATCAAGGAGCCAGTACGCCCATCCACATCATCCCCATTTTTATTTTTGGCCACCCCTATACTGGCATTAACCCTGGCCATAACCCTATGAGCACCCATACCAATACCACACCCCGTAACTGACCTTAACCTAGGAATCCTGTTTATCCTAGCCCTTTCAAGCCTCGCAGTATACTCAATTCTAGGCTCAGGATGAGCATCAAATTCAAAATATGCACTAATTGGAGCCCTACGGGCCGTAGCCCAAACAATTTCATATGAAGTGAGCCTAGGACTTATCCTCCTATCAGTAATTATCTTTTCAGGGGGCTACACCCTTCAAACATTTAATACAACCCAAGAAAGCATTTGACTACTAATCCCCGCCTGACCATTAGCCGCAATGTGGTATATCTCAACACTAGCTGAAACAAACCGAGCACCATTTGATTTAACAGAAGGAGAATCAGAACTAGTCTCTGGTTTCAACGTAGAGTATGCAGGAGGACCATTCGCCCTATTTTTCCTGGCCGAGTATGCTAATATCCTATTAATAAATACCCTATCAGCCGTATTATTTCTAGGAGCTTCACACATTCCAAGTATCCCCGAACTTACAACAATTAATCTCATAACTAAAGCCGCCCTCTTATCAATTCTATTTTTATGGGTACGAGCCTCATATCCCCGATTCCGATATGACCAACTCATACACTTAGTGTGAAAAAATTTCCTCCCCTTAACACTTGCCTTCGTATTATGACATACCGCCCTACCTATCGCACTAGCAGGGCTCCCCCCACAACTATAACTAAGGAACCGTGCCTGAATGCCCAAGGACCACTTTGATAGAGTGATTTATAGGGGTTAAAATCCCCTCAGTTCCTAGAAAGAAGGGAATTGAACCCATACTCAAGAGATCAAAACTCTTGGTGCTTCCTTTACACCACTTTCTAAGGCGGGGTCAGCTAATCAAGCTTTCGGGCCCATACCCCGAACATGACGGTTAAAGTCCCTCCTCCGCCAATGAACCCCTACGTACTTGCAATCCTACTATCCAGCCTGGGATTAGGGACCACCCTAACCTTTGCTAGCTCCCATTGAATACTAGCCTGAATGGGCCTAGAAATTAATACCCTGGCAATTACCCCACTAATAGCACAACATCACCACCCCCGTGCAGTAGAAGCAACCACAAAATATTTCTTAACCCAAGCCACTGCAGCAGCCATAATTTTATTTGCAAGCACAACAAATGCCTGAATTACCGGAGAATGGGCTATTAATGACCTTTCAAATCCAATTGCCAGCACAATATTCATAACCGCCCTAGCACTAAAAATTGGACTTGCACCAATACACTTCTGAATACCAGAAGTATTACAAGGACTAGACCTGCTAACAGGATTAATCCTTTCTACCTGACAAAAACTAGCCCCATTCGCACTAATTATCCAAACAGCCCACACCATCGACCCCTTATTATTGACATCTTTAGGGATTATATCCACACTAGTGGGCGGATGAGGAGGACTAAACCAAACCCAGCTACGAAAAATTCTAGCATACTCCTCAATTGCACATATGGGATGAATAATTATTATTATTCAATATGCACCCCAACTAACCCTTATTGCACTAGGAACATATATTATAATAACATCCGCAGCATTCTTAACCATAAAAATGTCCCACACCACTAAAATTAATACACTCGCAACAACCTGATCAAAAAACCCAACTCTCACAGCAACAACTGCTCTAGTATTATTATCTCTAGGAGGATTACCCCCACTAACAGGCTTCCTACCAAAATGATTAATTTTACAAGAACTCACAAAACAAGACCTACCCCTTATTGCCACAATCATAGCCCTCACCGCACTAATTAGTCTTTACTTCTACCTACGATTATGTTATGCAATAACACTAACCATCTCCCCTAACACAACCAATTCAATCACCCCATGACGAACCCAAACAACCCAAATCTCTATACCATTAGCCCTATTCACCACAACTGCCTTAGGTTTATTACCAGTAACCCCAATAATTATGACACTAACCACCTAGGAACTTAGGATAACATTAGACCAAAAGCCTTCAAAGCTTTAAGTAGAAGTGAAAATCTTCTAGTCCCTGATAAGACCTACAAGAAATTAACTTGCATCTCCTGATTGCAAATCAGACATTTTTATTAAACTAAAGCCTTACTAGATGGGAAGGCCTCGATCCTACAAACTCTTAGTTAACAGCTAAGCGCTCAAACCAGCGAGCATCCATCTACTTTTCCCGCCGTCTGGCCGAGCAAGGCGGGAAAAGCCCCGGCAGACCGTTAATCTGCGTCTTTGGATTTGCAATCCAATATGTTCTTCACCACAAGGCTCTGATAGGGAGAGGATTTAAACCTCTGTCTTCGGGGCTACAACCCACCGCCTAAACGCTCGGCCACCCTACCTGTGGCAATCACGCGCTGATTCTTCTCTACTAACCACAAAGACATTGGTACCCTTTATCTTGTATTTGGTGCCTGAGCCGGAATAGTAGGAACCGCCTTAAGCCTTCTTATCCGGGCTGAACTAAGCCAACCCGGATCGCTTTTAGGTGATGACCAAATTTACAATGTTATTGTTACTGCCCATGCCTTTGTAATAATTTTCTTTATAGTAATGCCCATCCTCATTGGAGGCTTTGGCAATTGACTTGTACCACTAATAATTGGAGCCCCAGATATAGCATTTCCACGAATAAATAATATAAGCTTCTGACTCCTACCACCATCATTTCTTCTTTTATTAGCTTCCTCTGGTGTAGAAGCCGGAGCCGGAACAGGGTGGACAGTATACCCACCACTTGCAGGCAACTTAGCCCATGCAGGGGCATCTGTAGACCTAACAATTTTTTCATTACACCTAGCGGGTGTATCATCAATTTTAGGGGCTATTAACTTTATTACTACAACTGTTAATATGAAACCCCCAGCCATCTCTCAATATCAAACACCTCTGTTTGTATGATCCGTACTTGTAACCGCCGTACTATTACTTCTATCACTACCCGTCCTGGCCGCCGGGATTACAATACTTCTAACAGACCGAAATCTTAATACCACATTCTTTGATCCAGCAGGGGGAGGAGACCCAATTCTTTATCAACACCTATTCTGATTCTTTGGTCACCCAGAAGTATATATTCTTATTTTACCCGGATTTGGTATTATCTCTCATGTAGTAGCCTACTACTCAGGTAAAAAAGAACCATTCGGTTATATAGGAATAGTCTGAGCTATAATAGCAATCGGCCTCCTAGGCTTCATCGTATGAGCCCACCACATGTTTACTGTAGGAATAGACGTAGATACTCGTGCATACTTTACATCTGCAACAATAATTATTGCCATCCCAACAGGTGTAAAAGTATTTAGCTGATTAGCCACACTTCATGGAGGATCAATTAAATGAGAAACTCCAATACTATGAGCCCTTGGTTTTATTTTCTTATTTACGGTGGGAGGACTCACAGGAATTGTTCTATCCAATTCATCACTTGACATTGTACTCCATGACACATATTATGTAGTCGCACACTTCCACTACGTATTATCAATAGGTGCCGTATTTGCTATTATAGCAGCCTTTGTACATTGATTCCCCCTACTAACAGGATATACCCTACACAGTACATGAACAAAAATCCACTTTGGGGTAATATTTATTGGAGTAAATCTTACATTCTTCCCACAACACTTCCTAGGCCTAGCCGGCATACCACGACGATATTCCGACTACCCAGACGCTTATGCACTCTGAAATACAGTGTCATCTATTGGATCACTAATTTCTTTAGTAGCGGTAATTATGTTCCTATTTATTTTATGAGAAGCCTTTGCCGCCAAACGAGAAGTATTATCTGTAGAATTAACTGCAACAAATGTAGAATGACTTCATGGCTGCCCTCCTCCTTACCACACATATGAAGAACCAGCATTCGTCCAGATTCAATCAAATTAACGAGAAAGGGAGGAATTGAACCCCCATAAACTGGTTTCAAGCCAGCCACATAACCACTCTGTCACTTCCTTCTAAAGACATTAGTAAAGTGTAAATTACATCACCTTGTCGAGGTGAAATCGTAGGTTAAATCCCTGCATGTCTTATCTCAAAACTTAATGGCACATCCAACACAACTAGGATTCCAAGACGCGGCATCACCCGTTATAGAAGAACTTCTACATTTCCATGACCATGCATTAATAATCGTAATTCTAATTAGCACCTTAGTACTATATATTATTACTGCAATGGTTTCAACCAAACTCACTAACAAATATATTCTAGACTCTCAAGAAATTGAAATCGTATGAACCATCTTACCCGCCGTTATCTTAGTATTAATTGCTCTACCATCTTTACGCATTTTATACCTTATAGACGAAATCAACGACCCCCACCTGACAATTAAAGCAATAGGACACCAATGATACTGAAGCTATGAGTATACAGACTATGAAAATTTAGGTTTTGACTCTTATATAGTCCCAACCCAAGACCTTACCCCAGGGCAATTCCGACTACTAGAAACTGACCATCGAATAATTGTCCCAATAGAATCTCCAATTCGAGTTCTAGTGTCAGCCGAAGATGTATTACACTCCTGAGCTGTCCCATCCTTAGGTGTAAAAATAGACGCAGTACCAGGACGATTAAACCAAACTGCCTTCATCGCCTCACGACCCGGCTTATTTTATGGACAATGCTCTGAAATCTGCGGCGCCAATCACAGCTTCATACCAATTGTAGTAGAAGCAGTTCCACTAGAACACTTTGAAAACTGATCCTCACTTATACTAGAAGACGCCTCGCTAGGAAGCTAAATACTGGACAAAGCATTGGCCTTTTAAGCCAAAGATTGGTGATTCCCGACCACCCCTAGTGAAATGCCACAATTAAACCCCGGCCCTTGATTCGCAATTTTAATATTCTCTTGGTTAATTTTCTTAACCATTATTCCAACTAAAATTTTAAACCACACCTCACCAAATGAACCAACCCCAGTAAGTGCTGAAAAACACAAAACTGACTCCTGAGATTGACCATGATAGCAAGTTTCTTCGACCAATTCGCAAGCCCGTCTTACCTAGGCATTCCATTAATTGCCATCGCAATTGCACTGCCATGAATCCTTTACCCAACCCCATCATCCCGGTGAATTAATAATCGACTCATCACGCTCCAAGGATGATTTATCAACCGCTTCACAAATCAATTAATACTTCCCCTTAATGTAGGAGGACATAAATGAGCACTTTTACTAGCCTCTTTAATAATCTTTTTAATTACCATTAATATACTAGGTCTACTGCCGTATACTTTTACACCAACAACCCAACTATCACTAAATATAGGATTTGCAGTACCACTATGACTCGCCACAGTAATTATTGGTATACGAAATCAACCAACAATTGCACTAGGACACTTGTTACCAGAAGGAACACCCATTCCCCTGATTCCAGTACTTATTATTATCGAAACAATTAGTCTACTTATTCGACCACTAGCCCTGGGGGTACGACTTACAGCCAATTTAACCGCAGGCCATCTATTAATTCAACTTATTGCCACAGCCGTATTTGTTCTTCTACCAATAATACCAACAGTAGCAATCCTAACCGCAACAGTACTCTTCCTACTTACACTACTAGAAGTCGCAGTAGCCATAATTCAAGCCTACGTATTTGTACTTCTCTTAAGCCTATACTTACAAGAAAACGTCTAATGGCCCACCAAGCACATGCCTATCACATAGTTGACCCAAGCCCATGACCCCTAACCGGAGCTATCGCTGCTTTATTAATAACATCCGGCTTAGCAATTTGATTCCACTTCCACTCAACTACACTAATAACCTTAGGATTAATTCTTTTACTTCTCACAATATACCAATGATGACGTGATATCATTCGAGAGGGAACCTTTCAAGGACATCACACACCCCCAGTACAAAAAGGACTCCGATATGGAATAATTTTATTTATTACCTCTGAAGTATTCTTTTTCCTCGGATTCTTCTGAGCCTTCTACCACTCAAGCCTCGCACCCACACCAGAATTAGGAGGATGCTGACCCCCAACAGGAATTACCCCATTAGACCCCTTTGAAGTGCCACTCCTTAACACAGCCGTACTACTAGCATCAGGGGTAACAGTAACATGAGCCCACCATAGTATTATAGAAGGAGAACGAAAACAAGCCATCCAATCCCTAGCACTAACAATCCTGCTTGGACTTTACTTCACCGCCCTCCAAGCCATAGAATACTATGAAGCACCTTTTACAATCGCAGACGGAGTTTATGGCTCAACATTCTTCGTGGCCACAGGATTCCACGGACTACATGTCATTGTTGGATCATCTTTCCTGGCAGTCTGTCTCCTACGACAGATCCAATATCACTTTACATCCGAACACCACTTCGGCTTCGAAGCCGCCGCCTGATACTGACATTTTGTTGACGTAGTATGACTATTCCTCTACGTATCCATCTACTGATGAGGCTCATAATCTTTCTAGTATTAAAGTTAGTATGAGTGACTTCCAATCACACAGTCTTGGTTAAACCCCAAGGAAAGATAATGAATTTAATCTTAACCATTTTAATTATTACAGTAGCCCTATCCTCAATCCTAGCAATTGTATCATTTTGATTACCACAAATAAACCCAGACGCAGAAAAACTATCTCCATACGAGTGTGGTTTTGACCCACTAGGATCTGCTCGACTACCATTCTCCCTACGATTCTTCTTAGTAGCAATCCTATTTCTCCTATTTGATCTAGAAATTGCCCTTCTACTCCCCCTACCATGAGGAGACCAACTTCACAACCCCACCGGAACATTCTTCTGAGCCACAACAGTCTTAATTTTATTAACCCTAGGATTAATTTATGAATGAACCCAGGGCGGCCTAGAATGAGCAGAATAGGGAGCTAGTCCAAAACAAGACCTCTGATTTCGGCTCAGAAAATCGTGGTTTAATTCCACGGCCCCCTTATGACACCCGTACATTTTAGCTTCAGCTCAGCATTTATTCTAGGACTTATAGGACTAGCATTTCACCGTACACACCTACTCTCTGCACTTTTATGCCTAGAGGGTATAATATTATCACTATTTATTGCACTAGCTTTATGAGCCCTACAATTTGAATCTACAGGATTCTCAACAGCCCCTATATTACTCTTAGCTTTCTCCGCCTGTGAAGCTAGTACAGGACTAGCACTGCTAGTCGCCACAGCCCGAACCCACGGTACTGACCGCCTACAAAACCTCAACCTACTACAATGCTAAAAGTATTAATTCCCACAATTATGCTATTCCCAACAATTTGAATAACCTCTCCTAAATGACTGTGAACAACCACCACAGCCCACAGCCTATTAATTGCCATTATTAGTCTAACATGATTAAAATGAACATCAGAAACTGGATGAACTTCTTTAAACCCATATATAGCCACAGACCCATTATCAACCCCCCTATTAGTATTAACTTGTTGACTGCTCCCATTAATAATCTTAGCCAGCCAAAATCACATTAACCCAGAACCTATCAGCCGACAACGCTTATACATCACACTCCTCGCCTCACTACAAACATTCCTAATTATAGCATTTAGTGCCACAGAAATCATCATATTTTATATTATATTTGAAGCCACACTCATCCCAACCCTAATTATTATTACCCGATGAGGAAACCAAACTGAGCGATTAAACGCAGGAACCTACTTTCTATTCTACACCTTAGCAGGATCTCTTCCACTACTAGTTGCCTTACTACTTCTACAACAATCTACAGGAACATTATCAATACTAGTATTACAATACTCACAACCACTTCAACTAAATTCATGAGGCCACATATTCTGATGAGCGGGTTGTCTTATTGCATTCCTAGTTAAAATACCTTTATATGGAGTACACCTATGGCTACCAAAAGCACACGTAGAAGCCCCAGTAGCAGGATCCATGGTGCTTGCAGCAGTCCTCCTAAAACTAGGAGGATATGGCATAATACGCATAATAATTATACTAGACCCACTTTCAAAAGAACTAATTTACCCATTTGTTATCTTGGCCTTGTGAGGCATTATTATAACGGGCTCAATCTGCTTACGACAAACAGACTTAAAGTCATTAATTGCTTATTCATCTGTAAGCCACATAGGCCTAGTAGCAGGAGGAATTTTAATCCAAACCCCATGAGGGTTTTCAGGAGCAATTATTTTAATAATTGCCCACGGCCTAGTATCATCAGCACTGTTCTGCTTAGCCAATACAGCATATGAACGAACCCACAGCCGAACAATAATCCTTGCCCGAGGACTACAAGTAATCTTTCCACTAACAGCCGTCTGATGATTCATTGCCAACCTAGCAAATCTAGCACTTCCGCCCCTACCAAATCTTATAGGGGAACTCATAATTATTACCACACTATTTAATTGATCCCCATGAACAATTTTACTCACAGGACTAGGAACACTAATTACAGCCGGTTACTCCTTGTATATATTCCTAATATCACAACGAGGCCCAACACCAAATCATATTACAGGGCTACAGCCATTCCACACCCGAGAACACCTACTAATAACACTACACCTAATCCCTGTCCTCCTCCTAGTAACAAAACCAGAACTCATATGAGGATGATGCTACTGTAAGTATAGTTTAACCAAAATATTAGATTGTGATTCTAAAGATAGGAGTTAAAATCCCCTTACTCACCAAGGAAGTACAGAAAATAGTAAGCACTGCTAATCCTTACATACCAGGGTTAAAATCCGTGGCTTCCTTGCGCTTTTAAAGGATAACAGCTCATCCATTGGTCTTAGGAACCAAAAACTCTTGGTGCAAATCCAAGTAAAAGCTAAAAATGGCACTAATTATACACTCATCACTCCTCCTAATCTTCTTCATCCTAATATACCCCCTACTTACTACACTAAACCCCAACCAACAAGAATCCAAACTAGCAGAAATAGCTAAAACCGCAGTTAGCTCCGCATTCTTTATTAGCCTGCTGCCACTAATAATTTTCCTAAACCTAAAAACAGAAGGCATCATCACAAACTGACACTGAATAAACACCCAAACATTTGACATTAACATTAGCTTCAAATTTGATCACTATTCATTAATTTTTGTCCCAATTGCCCTATACGTCACATGATCAATTTTAGAGTTTGCTCTATGATATATACACTCCGACCCCTATATTAACCGCTTCTTTAAATATCTACTTACATTCCTAGTAGCCATAATTATTTTAGTTACAGCCAACAACATATTTCAACTATTTATTGGCTGAGAAGGGGTAGGAATTATATCATTTCTACTCATCGGATGATGACACGGACGGGCAGACGCCAATACCGCAGCCCTTCAAGCCGTCATCTACAACCGTGTAGGAGATATCGGACTAATTATATCTATGGCCTGATTTGCAATAAACCTCAACTCCTGAGAAATTCAACAAATATTTACCCTATCAAAAGATTTTGATTTAACTATTCCCTTAATAGGGTTAACCCTAGCAGCCACAGGAAAATCAGCCCAATTTGGCCTACACCCATGACTACCCTCCGCCATAGAAGGTCCCACGCCAGTATCCGCCCTACTCCACTCAAGCACCATAGTTGTTGCAGGAATTTTCCTATTAATTCGCCTACACCCCTTAATAGAAAATAATCAACTAGCCCTAACAATCTGCCTCTGCCTAGGAGCATTAACCTCGCTATTTACAGCTACCTGTGCCCTCACCCAAAACGATATCAAAAAAATCGTAGCCTTCTCAACATCAAGCCAGCTCGGACTAATAATAGTTACAATTGGATTAAATCAACCACAACTAGCATTTCTCCACATCTCCACCCATGCCTTTTTTAAAGCAATACTATTCCTATGCTCAGGGTCTTTCATTCACAGCTTAAATGATGAACAAGATATCCGAAAAATAGGGGGCTTATTCAACATTATACCTGCCACCTCAACTTACTTCATAATTGGCAGCCTGGCCCTCACAGGAACCCCATTCCTAGCAGGCTTCTTTTCAAAGGACGCAATTATTGAAGCCCTAAACACCTCCTACCTAAACGCCTGAGCCCTAGTCCTAACACTAATTGCCACATCATTCACCGCAGTCTACAGCTTCCGACTCGTATACTTTGTAGTTATAGGAACCCCACGATTCCTACCTCTATCCCCAATTAACGAAAACAACTTATTAGTAATTAACCCAATTAAACGACTAGCCTGAGGAAGCATTATTGCAGGATTTATTATTACACACAACTTCCTACCCATAAAAACACCAATTATAACAATACCAACAACCCTAAAAATAGCAGCTCTGCTAGTAACTATTACAGGATTACTAATTGCCATAGACCTAGCAAACGCAACCAGTAAACAAGTAAAAATTACCCCAATAACATCCCCCCACCACTTCTCCAACATATTAGGATTCTTTCCAGCAATTACCCACCGACTCCTACCGAAACTCAAACTTACCATAGGACAATCTGCCGCCACCCAATTTGACAAAACATGACTCGAAACAGTTGGACCTAAAGGCCTAGCCCTAACTCAAACAGTTATAGCAAAAATTACAAATGACATTACACGAGGCATAATCAAAACCTATTTAACCATCTTTTTACTAACCCTAATCCTTGCGACTATTCCAATCCTAGTCTAAACTGCCCGAAGAGTCCCACGACTTAACCCACGAGTAAGCTCCAACACAACCAATAAAGTTAAAAGCAACACTCAAGCACAAATTACCAACATCCCCCCACCAGATGAATATATAACAGCCACCCCACTAATATCGCCTCGCAAAACGGAAAACTCCTTTAACCCATCCACAACAATTCAAGAACCCTCATATCAACCCCCTCAAAAAACCCCCGCCACTAAGCCCACTCCAAGCAAATAAACTAGTACATACCCCAGCACAGAACGACTACCCCAAGCCTCCGGAAATGGCTCAGCAGCTAATGCCGCTGAATAAGCAAAAACCACAAGCATTCCACCCAAATAAATCAAAAACAAAACTAATGATAAAAAAGAACCCCCATGACCAACCAAAACCCCACATCCAACCCCAGCCGCAACCACCAACCCAAGAGCGGCAAAATAAGGCGTAGGATTAGAAGCAACAGCAACTAAACCCACAACCAAAGCTACTAGTAATAAAAACATAAAATAGGTCATAATTCTTGCTCAGACTTTAACCGAGACCAATGACTTGAAGAACCACCGTTGTTATTCAACTACAAGAACCATTAATGGCAAGCCTACGAAAGACACATCCCCTTATTAAAATCGCCAACGACGCACTAGTTGATCTACCAGCACCATCCAATATCTCCGCATGATGAAATTTTGGATCTCTACTAGGACTATGCTTAATTACCCAAATTTTAACCGGATTATTCCTAGCAATACACTACACCTCTGATATCTCAACTGCATTCTCATCAGTAACCCATATTTGCCGAGACGTAAATTACGGCTGATTAATCCGTAATATACACGCAAACGGAGCATCTTTCTTCTTCATCTGTATTTATATACACATCGCCCGAGGTCTATATTACGGCTCGTACCTCTACAAAGAAACCTGAAATATTGGTGTAGTCCTATTATTACTTGTTATAATAACAGCATTCGTCGGCTATGTCCTACCATGGGGTCAAATATCCTTCTGAGGTGCCACAGTAATTACAAATCTATTATCTGCCGTACCCTACATAGGAGATGCACTAGTACAATGAATCTGAGGCGGTTTCTCAGTAGATAATGCAACACTTACACGATTCTTTGCATTCCATTTCCTACTACCATTTATTATTGCCGCCGCAACCATCATTCACCTTTTGTTTTTACACGAAACGGGATCTAATAATCCAATTGGGTTAAACTCAGACGCAGATAAAATCTCTTTCCACCCATACTTCACATATAAAGACCTCCTTGGGTTCGTAATTATACTTCTAGCTCTTACTCTCCTAGCCCTATTTTCCCCAAACCTTCTAGGAGACCCAGAAAACTTCACACCCGCAAACCCCTTAGTTACCCCTCCACATATTAAACCAGAGTGATATTTCTTATTTGCTTACGCCATCCTACGATCAATTCCAAACAAACTAGGAGGGGTTCTTGCACTACTATTTTCAATTCTAGTATTAATAGTAGTACCATTATTACACACCTCTAAACAACGAGGATTAACATTCCGCCCAATTACCCAATTTTTATTCTGAACTTTAGTAGCAGACATGGCTATTTTAACATGAATTGGGGGTATACCAGTAGAACACCCATTTATTATTATTGGACAAATTGCATCAGTACTATACTTTGCACTATTTCTCATCTTTATTCCACTAGCAGGGTGAGTAGAAAACAAAGCACTAAAATGAGCTTGCCCTAGTAGCTTAGCCTAAAAGCATCGGTCTTGTAATCCGAAGATCGGAGGTTAAATTCCTCCCTAGCGCCCAGAAAAAGGAGATTTTAACTCCCACCCCTGGCTCCCAAAGCCAGAATTCTAAATTAAACTATTCTCTGGAATATACCACTCAGTGGTTTAAATGTAATATATATGTATATTACAGCAATGTACTCATACATCTATGTATTATCACCAGCGCATTATTTTAACCATAAAGCAAGTACTAATATATAAGCTTTACCATAAAGCATAATATTAAACCTCAGAAACCCTTTATATTAACCCGGGAAATAGATTATTCCCTAATCATATGACCTCAGATTTTTCCTTGAAATAAACAACTAACATCTTATAAGTAATAATTAATGTAGTAAGAGACCACCAACCAGTTTATATTAAGGCATATCATGCATGATAGAATCAGGGACAATAATTGTGGGGGTTGCACAACTTGAACTATTACTGGCATCTGGTTCCTATTTCAGGTACACAATTGTAATAATCCCCCATTCGGATAACTATACTGGCATCTGATTAATGGTGTAGTACATATGTTTCATTACCCAACATGCTGAGCATTCTCTTATATGCATAGGGTATTTTTTTTCTGGTTTCTTTTCACCTTGCATTTCAGAGTGCAAATACAATTAATAATTAAGGTGGAACATATCCCTTGCCCGCCCAATATAAGTGAAATGTTAAAGGACATAACTTAAGAATTACATTCTTGTAAGTCAAGTGCATACACACTTATCTCTTGTTCAACTACTCCTGTTATCAACGCCCCCTTTGGTTTTTGCGCGACAAACCCCCCTACCCCCCTACGCCCAGTGAATCCTGTTTTCCTTGTCAAACCCCTAAACCAAGGAGGACCCTANAACGTATTAGGCCTTGAATTGAAATGTGAACTGGCCATCCCATTATATATATATATATATATATATATATGCACCAATTTTTATACTTCCAACCAACATAACAAAACCCAACAGCACCTACAAAAAAATCTACAAAAATACTCGGCACTAAATATCCTATTACACAAACCA